GCTAGAAATATTTAGCTCACAATAACATGAAATATGTTATCATGAATAAATATTATTCAAATGATATAACTATATAGAAAAGACAGAAACATACAGGAAACTAAAAAGAATAAATATGAAGATACTCTTCCACCTTCTGTGTATTTCAGTCCTTCACCTCCAAAAAACTTAAAATACCCGTTCCATTGACAATTCCATCAACAACCCATTGATCTATGAAAAAAAGAGATTCTGTAAGAAATCTCAAACTTTTAACAAATAATGAATCATAAAATTCATCTATATATCCTCGATAATATAATGAATTATAAACAAATAAAGAAAAAGACTTCGGGGTAAAATCTATAAATTGCAATCTTTCAAGTTTCAATTTTATTTTCATATTAGGAGATTTAGGTCCGTATAAACAAAAAGCACTGAATATTCCGGAAAAAGCTATACCAATAGATGGAATTGCATTTCGTAAAAAATTCAAAAAAATTTTCGGAATGAATATTGTTGAAAGAATTAATAGATAAATGTAACCAATTTGATAAAAAATCAGAATCAATTTGTTCTTGGTAAAAAAAATGCCTATAAATCCTATAAAGAAAGTAGGCATTGTTAATAAAATTAATGAGAACAACATAATATTATCGGATTCTTTTGGATATAAAATCTCTTTATCTACTACCCCATCTAATAAAAAAACAGTCTTAATTCTTTTTTCTTCAATTCCGGCAGTTGTGGAATTTCCCCATATTGAAATAGAACTATAATTTGGATATTCATTAGATAAATTACCTCGAAAATATCCTTCAAAAGTTAATAAAATATATACGAAACATATAAAAGCGGTTAATCCAGCTGTAAAAAAAGCTATAAAACCAAAAAATGGAAAATGAAGCCAACTATCAACAAGGATTTCGTCTTTAGACCAAAAACAAGCAAAAGGTGGAATACCACAGAGGGGAAGTGTCCCAGAAAGAAAAGTTACTGCAGTGATTGGCATGTGTTTTCTCAAACCACCCATAAAACTCATATTTTGACTTTTATTGGGATGATACCCTACAATTGGTTCTATAGAATGAATAATGGAACCAGACCCGAGAAATAATAAAGCTTTGGAATAAGCATGTGTAATAAGGTGAAATAAGCCAGCTTTGTAGGATCCTATACCTAAAGCTAAGATCATATATCCCAATTGTGACATTGTGGAATAAGCCAAACCTTTTTTTAAATCTCTTTGAGCCGTGGCAATACTAGCTCCTAAAAAAGCGGTTATTGCGCCTACCCAAGAAATTGTATTCATAACGACAGGTAACATCTCGGAAAGAGGAAGCATTCGGGCAACGAGAAAAATTCCTGCTGCAACCATAGTTGCAGCATGGATAAGGGCGGAAATGGGAGTAGGCCCTTCCATTGCATCAGGTAACCATATATGAAGCGGAAATTGCGCAGATTTTGCAATTGGACCTAGGAAAAGGAGAATAGCGCATGAACTGGCAAAAATAGTATTAATTTGATTATTATTAAGCAATTTAAGAAATCGTTCAGATAAATCTTGAAATTCGAAACTACCTGTTATCCAATAAAAACCTAGAATACCCAGTAATAAACCAAAATCTCCTATACGATTTGTTACAAAAGCTTTTTGACAAGCATTAGCTGCACTAGCTCTGGTGAACCAAAAACCAATTAATAAGTAAGAGCACATACCAACCAATTCCCAAAAAATGTAGATTTGGACTAAATTTGGACTAAGAACTAATCCTAACATTGATGCAGTAAAAAGACTTAAATAACAAAAAAATCTTATATATCCTTGATCATAGAACATATAACTATCGCTATAAATCATAACCGTAACTCCTACTGTAGTTACTAGGATTAACATAATAGAAGTTAATGGATCAATCAAATAACCTATTTCTAGAATAACATTTTTATCAATAATCCAAGACCAAAGAAATTGATGAATTGGACTACCTGTTATTTGTTGCCGGAAGAAATGGAGAGAAATAAACATAGCTAGAACTAGGAATAAAACACTAATGAAAGAACATATACGACGAATACTTTTAATAGAACTTGGGAGAAAAAATAATACCAATCCTAATGAGATAGAGGACTAAAAAATAGGAAAAAATGGAATAAGCCAAACATTCTGAAATATAATTTCCATGATTGGGTTTTTTATTTTTTAAAACTTCATATTTTTATGAAGTACAATTCATGGTTCACTACTATAATTAACTACATAAAAAAAAACGGGTAGAAAATATATGAATAAAAAGTATAATTTTTCTGTTTTAATTATTTTTAAGTAATAAAGAAAGTACTATAAATCCTTATATGTATATATAAAGTATATATATATACTTTATATATACATATAATATTACTATATCTTTTCCTTTTCAAACAAAAAACATAATTTTTGAATTTTGAGTTTCAAATATTATAGAAATTAAAAGAATAGATTTTTTATAAAAGTTTATTTTAATTTATAAAATTCGATAAAACTTTTTATTCACAATCAACTAATAAAATTATTAATAAATTCATAATCTAATGAGTACATATGCAATAATTGAAACCGGGGGTCAACAACTCCGAGTAGAACCTGGAAGATTTTACAATATCCGTCATTTTGCCTCACTAACACCGAGTCAATTTGGACAAAACACAAAAATATTAATTTATCGCGTATTAATGATTCGTCAAGAATCTGATATAAATATTGGACATCCGTGGTTAAAAGGTGCCGTAGTTAGAGGTAGAATTCTTCATCCTTATATTGAAAAAAAAATTACGATTTATAAAATGATCTCTAAAAAAAAGATGCGACGTAAATTGGGACATCGACAAAAATCAACTCGATTCATAGTTGATTCAATTTTTTTAGATGGAAAGGAAATATAAAAATAATAGGAAAAAGTATTATCAAATAAAGAAATACTTACAATCCACAAATTTTTCCTTCTCTTTTTTCACAACCAAGGGACAAGAAGATTTTGTATCTTCTTATTGAATAATATTAGAGTGAGGTTTTTTTCTCATGGCAGTTCCAAAAAAACGTACTTCGAAATCTAAAACAAAAATTCGTAAAAGTATATGGAGAGATAAAGCCAATAAAACAGCACTAAAAGCTTTTTCTTTAGCCAAATCCATTTTAACAAATAGATCCAAAAGTTTTTATTATGCAATAAACCATAAATTCATGGATCCATTGAAATCTGTCTCAAATAATGAAGAATAATATAAATGAAAATATTAAAGTTTTTTACTAAGAACCAATTACTTTCTATATATTATTTAGAATTACTGGAGGAAAAATCCAATTCCTAATGAGATGCTAATTTATATTGTCTTTAGCATTACATTATCGGACTAGTTTTATCTATATTTATTCTGTTACACGCGACTAGGTCACAATCTCAGAATAGATTATTACGAGTAACTACTGAACCTATTTTATTATTTTTTTTCACATTTTTAACTGCTGTATCAACAACAATTATAAATTCATCATATGAACTAATTCTTGGCTAGGTTTTAGTAAAATTTGAATTCCCTGAAAAAAAAAAGTTTAGATGCTACTATTTATCTGCCATTTGATCTTGCAACTTCGGTGGAAAGGCTAAACTATATTTAATAATAATAAAAAATGGATAAAACTTATTATTTTCTTTGCTAGGTATAAGAATATTTTTTTGGTCTCCCTCTATTATTTTCAGCACTGTACAACCCGTTTTTCGCAAAATATGAAGGAATGAAACTACACAGTGTTTATATGCATCATCCTGAATAACTTTTTAGCATATTTTATTCCCACCATTGATTCCTTTATTATTAATAGGAACAACATTTGTTTTTCAAAAACTTTTTGTAAAATATGGTTTAATAGTATTAATAGCATCAATATTTCAATCAAAAATTTAATAGTTTCTGTACTTCTTTTTTTTAACTTGAACAGTATTATTATAAAAGTGCCACTATTTTTGCGAGTTTTGTTTTAATAATTTCTTCAGTACACCTTTTTTCGATTAAAAAAATTCAATAATAGAAAAAAAGCTTTACAAAAAAAAATATATATATATATAACTCAAGGGTAATTTAATAACTATTTATTGAATAACCCTTAGTTAGATATAACTTTTCGGAGTAGTGGGATTTGAACCCACGACTTCCATCACCCCAAGATGGTACACTACCAAACTGTGCTATACTCCGTGTACAAATAGCGTGCTCTTCAAAAAAATAAGAGATTGTTTATTTATATAAAATTTGATAATATTTGTTGGAGCCGCTATGGTGAAATTGGTAGACACGTTGCTCTTAGGAAGCAGTGCTAAGGCATCTCGGTTCGAATCCGAGTAGCGGTATAAAAATATTATATTGGGGATAAATAGTTATCCCTCAACTAAATTTTTTTTATAGTATCTTTTACTTTTCTATTATTCAATTATAATGGAGATTATAGTTTATTTTAGTTAATGGAGTTCTTACACACAATTTTTAAAACTTTCGAATTTTTTAATTATGACATTTACAATTTCGGAACAAATTTTGGCTCATATATCTTTTTTTATTCTCTTCATTGTTACTGTTATTTTTTGGGTAAAATTTATATATATGAATAATAAGACACTGAATATTTTTGGAAAAATAGGCATGATAATTGCTTTTTTATTTATAACAATATTTCTTTTGGCTCGTTGGATTATTTCAAAACATTTTCCTCTAAGTAATTTATATGAATCATCCATGTTTCTTTCTTGGGGTCTAACATTAATTCATTTAATTGTGGAAAGTAAAAGCAAAAATAGTTGGTTAGGTATAATAACTGCTCCGAGTGCAATGTTAGCTCACGGATTTGCAACATTAGGTCTTCCCAGGGAAATGCAGCAATCGCTTCCTTTGGTTCCTGCTTTACAATCCCATTGGTTAATGATGCATGTAACTACAATGATATTAAGTTATTCTGCACTTTTATGTGGGTCATTATTAGCAATAGTTTTATGGATTATCGCGGCAACAAAACAAAAAAATTTTTCCCTGATAAAATATCATACAAATCCATTTTTTAATTATATAATTTCCAAGGATTATAGCAAAATAATAAGTAATAATACTTATTATGAATCACGAAAGAGCTTATGTTTTATAAATTTTCGCAAATGGCAATTAATTAACAAATTAGATAATTATAGTTATAGAATTATTAGTTTTGGATTCCCTCTTCTAACTATAGGTATTCTCTCTGGGGCAGTGTGGGCTAATGAAGCCTGGGGTTCCTATTGGAATTGGGATCCAAAAGAAACTTGGGCTTTAATAACTTGGTTAGTATTTGCTATTTATTTACATACTCGAATGATTATAGGTTGGCGTATGAAACAATCAGCCCTTATAGCATCTTCGGGTTTTTTCATAATTTGGATTTGTTATTTAGGAGTTAATTTATTAGGAAAAGGTTTACATAGTTATGGGTGGCTACTATAGAAACCATAATTTTATTTAGATATAGAAAAACTTCCAAATTCAAAGTGAATATTTATATTAAAGAAAGTAAATATTCACTTTGAATTGAAATAAATATTAATAATAATTATTATGAAAAATATGCCATAAATTTATAAATTTTTGGAAAAGGTTTGTAATAGGAGAGAGTCCGTTTTATTATCCCAAATGAATAAGACGAAATTTGGATAAATACCAATACCTATAATGGGGATAAATAAACAAATCGAAATGAAAATTTCTCGTGGTCCAGCATCCATTAAATATGTAATTGAAATATTTGATAATTTATATCCATAAAACATTTGACGCAACATGGATAATAAATAAATAGGAGTTAAAATTATTCCAATTGCTTGAATTGCTATAATAGTCATTCTAAAAACAAAAGAATAATTTGGATTATCGACTATTCCTAAAAAAATCATTAATTCTCCTGCAAAACCACTAGTACCAGGTAATGCTAAAGATGCCATTGAGAAACTAGTAAATAAAGCAAATATTTTTGGCATTTTAGTAGCTATTCCACCCATTTCATGAAGAAAAAGAGTCCGTGTTCTATCATAACTTATTCCTGATAAGAAAAAAAGTGAAGTACCAATTAAACCATGAGAAATCATTTGTAAGATAGCACCATTAAGACCTATGTTTGTTATAGATCCAATTCCAATAAGTACAAAACCCATATGAGATACTGAAGAATAAGCAATTCTTCTTTTCAAATTTCGTTGACTTAAAGAAGTTAAAGCTGAATAAACAATTTGAAATGCTCCTACACTAACTAACCATGGAGCAAATAGATAATGAGCGTGGGGTAATAATTCCATGTTAATTCTAACTAATCCATATCCCCCACTTTTTAAAAGAATTCCTGCTAGAAGCATACATGTACTATAATGTGCTTCGCCGTGAGTATCTGGCAACCAAGTATGAAAAGGAAGAATCGGCAATTTAACGGCATATGCTATTAAAAAACTGGAATATATTATTACTTCTAATTCCAAAGGATAAGTTTTACTAATTAGGCTCTGAAAATCAAAAATCGATGAATTCGATTCATGAAAACCCATAATTAAGGCTCCTACTAAAATAAAAATAGAACTACTTGCAGTATATAAGATAAATTTAGTAGCTGCATATAACCGACGTTTTCCTCCCCAAATAATTAACAACAAATAAATAGGAAGTAATTCTAATTCCCACATAAAAAAAAAAAGTAAAATATCTTGAGAAGCAAATAACCCTATTTGCCCACTATACATTGCTAGCATCAAAAAATAAAATAATTCTGGGTTTCGTGTAACAGGCCAAGCAGCCAACGTAGCTAGAGTAGTTACAAATCCTGTTAATAAAATAAGCCCAATGGAAAACCCATCGATTCCTAATCTCCAATGAAAATCCATAAAATTGATCCAATTATAATCCTCTTTTAATTGGATGTTATTATTATTGAATTGATAATGATAGCAAAAAATATAAGTTATTAGAAGAAATTCCAAGAGACAAACACCTAAGGTGTACCATCGAATAGTTCTATTTCCTTGGGAAGAAAAAAAAGGAATAAGTAAACCGGCAGATATGGGGAAAAGAACAATTATAGTTAGCCAAGGGAAATGATTCATAATAGAGGTAGAAAGAATTTTCGTAGTAAGAAACTATTTTTCTATAGGTTCTTACTACGAAAAGATGCGAAGTATTTTATTTAATACCGTAAAAAAATTAATATCCGAGACCCATACTACGAGTAGTTTCAGGGCCTAAATAAACACGTATACTCAAAAAATCTGTTGGACAAGCAGATTCACACCTCTTACAACCTACGCAATCTTCTGTTCTAGGAGCGGATGCTATTTGATTAGCTTTACATCCATCCCAAGATATCATTTCCAACACATCTGTTGGACAAGCTCTTACGCATTGGGTACAGCCAATGCATGTATCGTAAATTTTAACTGAATGTGCCATTGGATTTATTAACTCCTAGTAGGATATAAATAACCTTGAATTGGATGAAAATGAAATAGAATGCTTTTTCTACTGATTGAACTTAAGTATTAATTAGGCAAAAAAAATGTATTGAATCTATTGAAAGAGATTAATAACAATTAAATACTGATGAATATTTCAAAAATTATGACGAAATCATTACCATTTTAACAAATTGAATTGATCAATACGAGTTGACTTTCTATTACGATAAATAGCAAAAACAATAGCCAATCCAATAGTAGCTTCAGCCGCTGCAATTGATATTACAAAAATAGAAAAAATTTCCCCCTTTATTTGCGAATAATCAAGAAAATTGGAAAAAGTTACCAGATTTATATTAACTGCATTAAGAATTAATTCCAGACACATAAGTGCTCTAACCATATTTCTACTTGTAATTAATCCGAAAATACCAATGCAAAATATAAACGCACTTAAATTAAGAATATGTTCGAGCATAAAAATCCTTCTTAAATTTTATTTTTTTGCAGAAATTAAATATCTTATTTTTTCAATAATTGAATTATTTTTATTTCGTAATACTTCTTCCTCCAAGTTAATTACTTGTTCTCCGCGAGCAAGTGTGATAGCGCCTATTAAAGCAATTAAAAGAATTATTGACATGAGTTCAAATGGAATTAGAAACTTAGTTAGCAATTCTAATCCAATACGTCGAATATTTTCTGTTGTAATTAGCTCTGTATTTTTATTTAATTGTGCAACTAAATAAATTTTAGACCATGATGTATTTGAAATAGTATTATTCAGTAATAAGAAGATACTAGTACAAATAGCTGAGGTAATTCCATCACCTATAGTCCAAACTAAGAAAAAAATTATCGGATTGTTTTTATTTATTAGCATCACTGCAAATACGATTAAAACATTTATAGCTCCCACATAAATTAAAACTTGTGCAGCAGCAACGAAATCGGAATCCAATAAAAGGTATAAGAGGGCTACACAGGCGAAAACGAATCCTAACAAAAAAGCAGAATAAACTATATCATTGAGTAAAACAACACCCAAACTTCCTAATATAAGACTCAATTCAATAAAAAAAAAAATAGTTTCAAAAAATGATTCGGGTAATTTCATAGGTCTTACAATGATGAAATCAAAAAATTTAATTATAATTTCAAATATTAATCTAAGATCAGAACAATATCGAGGATATATCAGTAAAAAATTGAAATTTAAATTGAAGAATTAGTAACATTTCTTGAATTTAAGTGTCCTTCCATAACTTTTTTAGATAACAACGTTAAATTTGAAAGAGTTTCAATTGTAAAATCGTCAACTACTGATATAGGTAAACGTCCCAATGCTATTTGATCATAATTCAATTCATGACGATCATAAGTTGAAAGTTCATATTCTTCAGTCATTGATAAACAATTCGTGGGACAATATTCGACGCAGTTGCCACAAAATATACAAATTCCGAAATCGATGCTATAACTCTTTAGTTGTTTCTTTCTCATAGTTTTTTTCAATTCCCAATCAACAACAGGTAAATTTATTGGACATACACGTACACATACTTCACAAGCAATGCATTTATCAAATTCAAAATGTATACGGCCTCGAAATCTCTCAGATGGTATCAATTTTTCATAAGGATATTGAATCGTCATTGGTGAACGATTCATATGATCTAACGTAACCATAAAACCTTGACCAATGTATCTTGCAGCTTGTATCGCTTGTTTACTATAATTTTTAAACCCATTCGCCGTAGAAATCATTTCGTAAAATCCTTCTTTTTAAATAAAATTTTGCTTTTGTCTTTTGCCAACCAACTTTTGAGTTAAATTTCAATCAGACATAATGAAATAATTCATAATAAAAGAAGTTGAAAGGATGCTGTCAATAATAAATTACCCAAAGCAATTGGTAATAAAAATTTCCAACCAAGATTTAATAATTGATCTATTCTTATTCTAGGTAAGGTCCATCTTGTCATTATCGAAATAAATAAAAATAAATAAGCTTTAGCTATTGTAATTGTGATTCCTACTATTATATTACTAACTTGAGCAATTCCATTAATAATTGGATTCCATTTTAAATGATCGAAATTAGGAAAAAATGGAATGGAAAAATGCCAGCCTCCTAAATAAAGAATTGTTACAAATAATGAAGAAACCAGTAAATTCAAATAAGAAGCAAGATAAAATAATGCAAATTTAATACCTGAATATTCAGTTTGATAACCTGCAATTAATTCTTCTTCTGCTTCCGGCAAATCAAATGGTAATCTTTCACATTCTGCTAAGGAGGCGATAGAAAAAACTATAAAACCAATAGGTTGACGCCACAAATTCCAACTAAAAAACCCATATTTAGACTGTGCTTCAACTATATCAACAGTACTTAAACTGTTTGATAATTATAGTCGATACTAACATTACTGTTGATATCTCTATTTCAAAACCGTACGTGAAATTTGCATTTCATACGGCTCCTCAATGGCTATAAAATATTAATAGTATTAATATTTTTTTACCAACGAGATTCTGTCTGCTATTCAAAGACAAGCTTTTGAATCTATCTTGATTTTTTACAGTTTCTTGCTAGCGCTAACTCAAATTTACAAAAATAATTGAATTATTCTGTACAAAAAAGTATAGAAATTCTAATTATTTTTTTTCATACGAGAACCGCAAAAAAATTACTTCGTTCCGGATAATCATTTTTGTAGTAAATAGGGATATGTGCTTAAGTAGGATTTTAAGGAAGTACTGCTGAAGCATCTCTACTGATATAAAGTCCTCATCATTATATATTTAATATATTTCCATACTGACTTTTTTATGCATTTTAGTTTTTTCACCCCCCCCTTACTCCTGCTTAATAAAATCTATCGATTTTTTGTTTCCTGCTATTAGGCGTAGGTAGCTAATTCTTCACCCGGAAGTGTACAATTTCATCAATTGTACTAAGCTTTCACTCCCGTACAAAGAGGATGGGATTTAATTTTTTACTGCAAAATAAAACTTTACTGTTCAATTTCACCCATATGATTATCTAGTTTTAATCAGATACTGAAAAAAGAATTAGTAATAACTTCTTTTTAGGAAAATTTGGTATCTACACGAATCACACGTAGAGCTATGGATAAAACACTTAAAGCTAAAGGAATTTCATAACTAATAGACTGAGCAGCTGCTCGTAAACCACCTAAAAAAGAATATTTATTATTTGACCCATATCCAGCCATAAGAAGTCCTAGAGGAACGATACTAGAGACGGCGATCCAAAAAAAAATACCTATACCAAAATTAACTAAAATAATATTATATTGGAAGGGAATTATTAAATAACTCAAAAAAACTGGTACAATAACTAAAATAGGTCCAATATTGAATAAGCTAGAATCGCTTTGTGATGGAATGATATTTTCCTTTAGAAAAAGTTTTATACCATCTGCTAAAGCTTGAATAATTCCTAAAGGACCAGCATATTCAGGTCCAATACGTTGTTGTATTGCTGCAGATATCTTTCTCTCAAGCCAAACAATAACTAATACTCCTATAGTAACTCCTAACATCAAAGTGAGGATAGAAATTATAATTTGTATAGGATAGAATAATTCTTCGTAAAATCCCGATTTGGAAAAAATTTGGATAATTTGTTTTTCTAGATTTATATTTGAGATCATTCTAACGATCAACCTCTCCCATAATGATGTCTATACTACCTAAAATTGTCATAATATCTGCTAATTTCATTCCTTTAACTAGTTGAGAAAGAATTTGTAAATTTATAAAACCAGGTGGTCGAATTTTGAATCTCCAAGGAAATACACTATTATCTCCTATTACAAAAATTCCTAATTCCCCTTTAGGAGCTTCAACTCTTACATAATGTTCTTGTTTAGGTAATTTAAAAGTTGGAGAAGGTTTTTTACCAATAAACTGATATTCAAAAGAATTCCACTCCGAATTTTTTTGTTTATTTAATCTTCGAGCTTCCAAATTTTCGTAAGGTCCTCCCGGAATAGATTTTAAAGCTTGTTGAATTATTTTCGCAGATTCCTTCATTTCTCCAATCCTTACTAAATAACGAGCTAGTGAATCTCCTTCTTTTTGCCATTGGATTTGCCAATCCAATTCATCATAACATTCATAATGATCTACTTTTCGAAGATCCCATTGAATTCCTGAAGCTCGTAGCATAGGTCCCGATAGACCCCAATTTATAGCTTCGTCCCTATCAATAATACCTATTCCTTCTACTCGTTCTAAAAAAATTGGATTATTTGTTATAAGCTTTTCGTATTCGCTAACTTTTGGTAAAAAATAATCACAAAAGTCTAAACATTTATCTATCCATCCATAAGGTAAATCTGCAGCTACTCCTCCAATCCGGAAATAATTATGCATCATTCGCATACCAGTCGCAGCTTCAAATAAATCATATATCATTTCTCGTTCTCTGAAAATATAAAAAAAAGGAGTTTGTGCACCAATATCAGCCATAAAAGGACCAAGCCACAACAAATGAGATGCAATACGACTTAATTCTAGCATAATGACTCTTATATAACTCGCTCTTTTAGGGACTTGAATATTAGTTAATTTCTCTGGTCCATTAACCGTAATAGCTTCTGTGAACATTGTAGCTAAATAATCCCATCGGGTTACGTAAGGAAGATATTGAATAATTGTTCGATTCTCGGCGATTTTTTCCATCCCTCTATGTAAATAACCAAGTATGGGTTCACAATCTGAAACATTTTCTCCTTCGAGACTAATAATGAGTCGTAAAACACCATGCATCGATGGATGATGCGGACCCATACTTATTATCATCGGCTTTTTTGTTCCGGTAAGTATCATGATATTGAACTCTCCTCTTAATTAGTTAGATTGTTAATTAATAAAAATTTTTTCATTCGTATCAATAATCAATTTCTTCTTAATCTACGAATTCCTAATTGATTAGTTAAATCTTCATAACTTGTTAAATTCGTTTTAACTAAATAGGCTAGAAGACGTTTACGTCTTCCTAGTATTTTCCACAGACCCCTTTGGGATGAATAATCTTTACCATGTGTTTTGAAATGATAGCTAAGTTTAATAACTCGATTAGTTAAACAAAATATTTGGGATTCAATTGATCCTTCCTTTTGTTTAGAAATAGAAGACAAATAGATGAATGAATTTATGGGCATATAATTATTCTATTGAAATAAATGGAAAATAAAAAAATTTATGATTGATATTTTTCTAATCTTTGTGATAGGAAATGTGGTGGTAATAATAATAATGAAATAAAATTTTATATTCTTGGATATATGCAAAATCTTAGCATAGAAAACCGACTCCCATTCATTGTATTAAACCAAAATCTATTCATACAAGCTAAATCTTCGAAGCGATAACTGGACCAAATAAATCGTTTAATTATTTTATTTTTATTCATTCCGATTTCTCGATTTTGTTCTCTTATCTTTTTCAAGAGATTTGGACTCGATTTTATATTTCTTTCTCTTTGCAAAGAAAAAGAATTTAATATCCGAAATTCCCTACGACGCTTTGGGAGTAGCATATCTTCAAGATTGAACGAATTCAATAAAAATAATTTTTTTTTCTTATTTTTATAAATATTCGTATCTGATAAATATTCATCGAGATTTTCCAGATTTAACATTTTTTTCAATCGCTGCTTAAAATTTAATGATGTACTTATTAATTTATATATCAAAATTTGATCATCCAACAATCGAGGTAAACGATGCTCCGAGTTAATTGTTAATCGATTGAAACTATTATTTCTGCGAAAAAAAAGATAAAACGAATTTAAATCTTCCCCCACCTTTCCCGAAATCGAAATCGTCGTTTCTTGATTTTGCATAAAAGTCATAAGAGACGCCATATCACCCAATTTTCGAAATCTTTTTTCCGAATTCTTCGATTTCCATCTCCATTGACGAATAGATTGATTAAGTTCTCTTTCTCGAAGCAAGTCTTTATTTCGAAGTATTGCCCAATTTTTATTTCTTATAACGAAATTATCTAAATTCAATATTTTTTTGTATTGATATATATTTTTTTGTTCTACGAATTCCGGTATAAACCATAATAAAATATTATATCTGAAGAAAATATTTTCTTTGCTTATTAAATCTGGGAAAATTTTTTTTTTATTGGAAATAAAAGTAGATTTACATATTCTATTTGTAATAATATTATTATATATGGATTTTTTATTCAATTTCGAAAATTTATTAGTTATTGAGTTTTTATTTAAATCTAAATAACTATGAGTTAAAAAATGATTTTTAAATAATTTGTTACGTTTTTCGATTCGTTCAAATGAAGAATTGGCAGTAGATATAGAAAAAACTTTTTCTTGTTGATAAATATTAGAATCTTTATTCTCTTTGGTACCAAAAATTCGACTTTTTTTTTGCCAATGTTTGCTAACTTCAAAGCGCCATTGCTGAGGTGCGACCCCATACCATACATTGGCGGGTAAATTGTATCGATTAAAATGTTTTAGCCATTTTTCCCAATTCTTTTCTCGAAAACTGAATTCCAAATAGCTTATTATTCCCTGTTCACGCAAAAAAATTTTTAAATGATTTTTAATGAATAAATGCGATGTCCAAGATTTTGATAAACATTTTAAATAAGACTTATTGTTTGTTTTTATTCCCCACATTCTTCTAAGTATATATGCTTGAGACATTAATATCATCGTTTAGTTAGGATTGGCTTAAGTTTTTTTTTCGATATTTTATTAGTAACAATTTAATATTTGTTTTTTATTTTAATTACTAAAAATATTTTTTAATCGATTCTTTTATAATTTCTATCTCTATTCTTAAATGCTTTTCCATTCCTTGAATATTAATTTTTGAAATAGAAAAATATTTTTTGACTAATTCGATATTTTTTCGGCAAAATCGAATAATTATTTGTTTAATTTGAATCAATCGTTTGACTGGTTTTATTTTTCTCGTTTTTTTACCGAAACGATAATTTTTCTTTTGAATGTTGCTAAAATATACCTCCGTTTTTTTTTTATTTTTTTCCGTAAGTAAATTTTCTAAATTTTTTATATAAATTAACGTTTCATATTCGGACTTTTTGGATATCTTCACAGTGATAATCTTATCATTAGTTCCAGTTAATAATTTACGAATATTACCGTTATTATTTTTTTTAGTAATTTCTTTATATTTTTTGTCTGAATCCAAGTTATATAAATGAAATTTGGGAGATTTCTTAATTTCGATATCGAACATTCTTGAACTAATAATATCAGGTATTGTAAATGATTTATCTCTTACTTGCTTAAAAACTCTAAGGAATTTATTTTTTCTCCATCTCTTTCTTAATTCTTTATTTATTGGTTTCCAAAACGAAGGTTGTTTCTTTATATTACCAAACGGTAGATCGGTTAAGAAACCCCATGCTGTTAAATAACAGTAATGAAATTTTCTTTTTCTTATAAATTTTTGAAATATTCTTTATTTTTCCTAAACTTATATCTTGAGATTTAAGATTGTGCCAAGGTTTCAAACGAAAAGGATATATTATTTTTATTTGAAGACCATCTCTCAGCCATTGTTCTGGTAATTCCTTCGCTGAAACTTCGGTACCATCATAAGTACATCTTATATGAATTTCTTCATTCCATTCGTCCCAATCTTCATTCCATTCAGGGTTTTGAAATATTAATAAACGACTAATATTTTTTAATGTTATTAATAAAGGAAGGACGATATATTTTCTAAAATGTGATTGTATAAGTAGTAACCAACTTCTCCCCCATTGAGCCAATGGAAAGTCCCATCTATTTGCTATAGCAAGACGGTCTGTTCTTGTTTTTTCAAAGAATGAAATTTTTGATTTGAAAACATTTTCCTTTCGTTTTTTTAAAATATTTTGAGATATGAGTTCTGATCCAAAAATATTTTTTCCATTGGAATAAGTTTGAATAGAAGTAGGTTTTTCATTTATTCGTAAAAAAGATGGAGAATTTATTTTAAGTTGAAACATTTTCCATATTAAAGTTTTACGTCTTCGAGCACGCATTGAACCTTTCACTAACTTTCGACGAAAATCAGATTGTTGCGAAAAACGTCTTACTATTTTTCTTCTTTTATCCCTCCCCTTCATCAAATATCCCAGATTTTTAACTTTTCTCTGACGAATGTCAGTAACGCCAATAGCTATTACATCAAACTTATCATTTTTTGAATCGGGTGTCCATCGAGGTATTTCTTTATTCATTTCTCGAAATAGAAATTTTTTATTACTTCTTAATATTTTTGCTAATAAATAATAAATATTTTTTATTCGTGTTATGTCACCTAAAAATAAATTTTTCCAATAAATTTTGAATGTATTCCACTCTTCTGTTTCTAAATAATTGAAATATAAATTTTTTTGGTGAGGAGAGAGATTCGAGATGAGTTCCCAATTAAGATTTGATTTTCGATTAACTTTTTCACGCATATTTCCAATCTGGAAATTACTTTTTTCATTCATTGCATCTGCATCAAAAAAATTAACTTGTTTTAAATTTGTATCAATTTTTACTTTTTTTGATTTATTAATAACTAAACCCAAGATACGTCGAGCATCTCGAGTTAGTGGTTCCCAAGGTAATACAAAATTTTTATATTCTAATTCCTTCCATTGAATGAAAATCCAATCTTTAAGTTTATTGTTTCTTTCTATAAAAAATTGGCGCTTTTGTATTCTTTTCGACTTATCAGATTTTTCCGTCAAAAACCAAGGTGATTCCAATATTATCATCGCTTCATGGCTTTGCCCTATTAATAAAGGGTCATAAAATTTAGTAAATATTTTTTCTGCAAAATTATATAATCCTGTTTTTTTACCCATAACTTCTGTCATAATAAATCCATTGTCTAAAAATTTGATTCTATTCTGAAATTCATTATATATGTATTCTCTCTTTTTTCTTCTAGTACTGATCCATTCCTTAAAAAATCTACTAGATGACGAAACTTCTAAATAATTGAAATATTTTCCGAAATTTTTTTCAAAAATTGCTACACTCGGTAAATATGTAAAAGATAATCTTGGATTTCCATCACTTAAAGATGAGTTGAAAAAATATTGTGATACTCTTCTTTTCGTAGGGCTTTGAGTACTAAATCGACTATTTGCTATATATCTTAATGGTCTTTTCCATCGGCGATAATCAAAAAAAAGACTAGGCCATGATTTTTGTGAAAATAATGAGTTTTCCCGCTTTGATAAATTAAATTGCAAATTGTCAATTATTTTTTTCGTAATAAATGGAACTGGAGATCGACCCAAATGTAACAAAGAAAAACTTAATATAATAATACTAAAAGTTCGATGAATTATACGTTTCACCAAAAGATAAAGTATAGGTGAATCAGATTCTATACGAAATAAAAGTACTTTGCTTGAATTAATAAATAGATATTGGCCGCAGAACCAACCTAAAATAGTACTTGTTAGGAATAATATATTATTACTATGACGAAAAAATAAAAGATTTAGTAATCTCGCTAATACAGGGCTTGGTAAAAGAATGGGATTCAATAACTGAAAAATAATACTATCAAGAAATAATTTATAAATTCGAATATCTTGAAACGATGTTATTGGTCTCAGGGATTGATAATTCAAAAGATCTTTAATTCTATACCAATAGAGGAAAATATAGGATAAAATTAGCAAACTCAATATATGGGGTTTTATTAATATTACGTAAAGAGGTGAATAATAAACCGATAGAAATATTATTAATTGTCCAATAATTGAGCCACTAATAGCTACTGTACCACTAAAATTTCCCTCTAATAAAAAAGCTCTTATAGATAAAAGTTGAGAAGGACCAATAGGCAACGTAGTAAGGAATCCGTAATATAATCCAAATAAAATGAATGTGCTTGATAAATTTATCCGTGATAACGTAATCCATGGAATAAAAATGAATAAGGGAATGCTTGTTATCATAATAAAAAACCTTCCTCAATAGGGTGAGATTAGAATGGAATAAATTTTATATTTTTTGAAAAGAAAAAGAGAGGGTTATTTATTAGTTCTTTTTTTCCTAATAATTCGTAAACCCCTCTTTTTTTATATCTCCCTAACCAAATTAGTCCAACCCAAGTTCTCTAAATTATTATTACGTCGTAAAGGACGTGTAACGAGTTCAAGAACATCTTTTGCATTTGTAAATCCATGAATTTGGGCAAAAGTGAATTCAACGGACCATTTTGTGTTAATTCCTCTCGCTTCTAACGGATTGGCATGAGCCATCCCGGTTATAGCTAAATCGGGTTGTAATTCACGCATACGTTGTATTTGATTATAATTATCAGGTTTTTCCACGATTCGAGGCATTGGTATACACATTTTTTTACATGTAGTTTGTAAAAATGCTAATTCTGCAGCTTGATACCTTTTATCCATGTATGGAATACCAATTTCGTAGACGATCATTCCACATCGAATTAGAAATCTTGCTAGGGATATTTCTAAGAGATTGTCACCCATAAAAAAAACAGATTTTCCACGCAATAAATTAAGATAATTGTTTAAACTTTTCCACACTTGTTTTTCTCTCTCGTCCAAACCTTGTGTTTCAATACCAAAAACATAACAAATTTCTTCAATCCAAGCACGAGTTCCATCAGGACCAATAGGAAACGGTGCCCCTATTAACTTACATTTTCGGCGTCGCATCAGAGTTGTTGCTGTTCTACTTAAAAAATGGATTGACACCACAAACATAAATTCCACTTCCTAATGTTGGTAAATCGGTATATCTCTGAGCCGGTAACCAACCTGAGACATTAATTGATTGACGCTTTAATTCCAAACTAAGTTGAGAAGCCACTGTTGAGGGTAAAGAACCAAAAAGAACTAAAGGGAATTTTTTATTGAATTTGCTATAGATTTAGTAGTTATTCTCTTCGTCTCAATAGGAACAGAAGAAAATAATTCTTTTACAGATTTCTCCTCAACTTTTTTTTATTTCCAATAATGATTTCTTGTTCGGGGCAACGGTGTACCATAGCAGCTAATACAGTATCTTCTCCTTGGGTAAATGCATAATCTAACCCGTTTGCTCTTGCTACTATAATTGGAATTTCAATTTCAGTTTCTAATTTGGGAGCCATACCTTCTAAATCCATTTTAATAATCTCTGTCGTACAAGTACCAACCCATATAATTACACTGGGATTTCTATCTTTTTTATTTGAACACATAATCGTTTCAATTCTTGATAGTCATTTAATTGAGCTGAAATATCTCCTTCTTCTAATTCTGCCATAGCATAGCGAGGTTCAGCGAAAATCATAACTCCAAGAGCATTTTGTAAAAAATAACCACATGTTTTTGTACCTACTACTAAGAAAAAACTATCTTCAATTTTTTGATACAACCAAGCAACACAACTAATTGGACAAAAAGTATGATAATTGCCCGTTTCACATTCAAAAGTGAGAGTTTCAGATATCTTGATTGACATATATTCCTTGACTGAATGAAAAGGACTAGATAAAAAAGAATTACTTACGTTTCAAATTATCATAAAATCAATTGAATTTTTTTGATTATTTGAAACGTCCATAACATTTACGGGATTTAAGTAAAAATCTGAGAGTAAACTAAATAATTCTCGATCTGGAATTTCTTTTGGTACAATTCCTTCTGGTTTAGACAATATTTGATCTGCTATATTCAAGTAAAACTCACAAACATATTTAAGAGTAGATTGAGATTCTACCATTTCAAATAAGGTTTTACCTTTAACTCTAGAAATTCGAATATCTTCAATTAAAGGTAAGACTTCTAAAACTGGCATTGGACAAGCTTCTACATATTTATCAATAAGATCTCTTTTTGATGTGCGATTTCCAACCAAACCAGCTAATCTAAGTGGATGTGTCCGAGCTTTTTCCCTAACTGAAGCTGCAATTCGATTAGCTGCAAATAAAGCGTCAAAACCATTATCTGTAATGATGATGCAATAATCGGCATAATTCAATGGGGCCGCAAACCCCCCGCATACTACATCGCCTAAAACATCAAACAAAATAATATCATACTCGTAAAAAGCATTTAATTCTTTCAATAATTTTACAGTTTCTCCAACTACATACCCTCCACATCCAGCTCCTGCGGGGGGTCCTCCAGCTTCTACGCAATCAACTCCACCATAACCCTTATAAATGACATCTTCGGGCCAAACGTCTTCATAATGATAATCTTTTGACTGTAGAGTGTCTATTATGGTAGGGATTAAAAATCCGGTGAGAGTAAAAGTACTATCATGTTTGGGATCACATCCAATTTGTAAAACTTTTCTTCCACGTCTTGCTAAGGCAATAGAGATATTACAACTAGTAGTAGATTTTCCTATTCCACCCTTTCCATAAACTGCTATCTTCATATTTATTCTTTTTAGTTTCCTGTATGTTTCTGTCTTTTCTATATAGTTATATCATTTGAATAATATTTATTCATGATAACATATTT